AACCAAAAAGATTTGTGCCAAAATAACAGATGCCAAGAAGAACAAAAGTCCTTGGACACGTAATGGATCTTGAAGTACTATTTCTGCATCTCCCTGACCAAATCCGCCTACATTAGGATTACTCGTTAATGGTTGATCAAATTTGATAGATTCGCCCTCGGAAACAAGAAGTTCTGGTCCGGGAGGGATAATATCAACCACTTGACGTCCCTCTGACGCATCCGTTATGGTTATCTCATACCCCCCTTTTTCTTTTCGTATGATTTTGCTTACTATACCTGCTGCTGTAGCATTATAAACTGTATTGTTACTCTTGTTGCCGTCGGGATAAATCTGACCCCTTCCCCTGTTCCCGCCTACGTATATAGGATATTTTAAGAAGTGAACATCCTTCTTAGTAGCAGGGTCCGGGGAAAGAATAGGGAAGGTTATTTCACTATATTTTTTACCAGGGACAGGGCCTACCACAAGAATATTTGTTTTATTGGGGCGATAGCTCTGAAAAGACAAATTGCCAATCTTTTCTTTCATCTCAGGAGAAATACGATCGGGAGGGGCTAATTCAAACCCCTCCGGTAAAATAAGAACAGCCCCGACGTTCAACCCCCCTTTTTTACCATTAGCAAGAACCTGTTTCAGTTGCATATCATAAGGAATTCGAACAACTGCTTCAAATACAGTATCAGGAAGTACCGCTTGTGGAACCTCAATTTCCACGGGCTTATTAGCTAAATGGCAATTGGCACATACAATACGCCCAGTCGCTTCTCGTGGATTTTCATAACCCTGCTGTGCAAAAATGGGATATGCACTTGAAATGGACGTCCGAGTTAAGATATATATCATGAGCGATACGGAAATAGATCGAGTAATCTGTTTCTTTAGCCAAGAAAAAGCATTTCTAGTTTGCATGGTCCAATCATTGATCGCGAAAATTTCTACAATAAATTGGGTAGGTCGCTAGTATAGTTCCCTAGCCACGATTCTGCTATTTGCTGGAATAATCTAGGATGAATCTTCCCGATGGTTAGAAATAGGAAGAGTAAATATGATTTTCAATACTTTGCTTATGTACAACTACAAAGTACCAAGCATTCTAATTGGATTAGATTAATATCAATGGATCCTTTATCATTCAGTTATTGAATCATAAATCAGTAAAATTGACGGAGACAGACTAGTTAAATAACGGAAAAGCCAATATTTAAAACATGTATCAAAAATTACTGGAAGGATGCAAACAAGAATAGTTATAGTTTGCTCATTCGCAACAACTCCAACCTCGTTATAGATAGAGCGTATAGCGAATTCCCAACCTGGGGGTGAATGATATCCGAGAAAAAACTCAGTTACTAGAAGAAGACACAAAGCTTTTGCTGTGTCACTTAAGTTATATAGGAATTCCTGAGCCCAAGAGTTAAGAATAACAAGTTTTTCCTTACCCAAAATTGAATACCCGCTTAGAATACCAAACCAGATGATATTTGTTGAGAAGTGCAAAATCGTATCCATACGATTCTCATTTTGTATCGTGATTAATTGGATCGTTTCTTTATGGATTCCTATCCCAAACTCTTCGAGATGTGTTTCCGAGTATTCCTTGATCATTTCGTCCAAGAAGAGGAGTTCCTCTAATTCTCTGAATTTTTCTAGAAGACTCTTTTCTTGAATATTATTCAAGACAATTTGGGATTGCCCAGTATTCCACCAATTAGTAACCCAAGATTCCAGACATTTATTAACTGAGAAAGAAATCCACCAGGGCAAAAATACTATAGATGCAAGATAGAAAAGAGGAGTGAATGCTTTCTTTTTTGCCATTTTTTCGTCTGTAAATTGTTAATCAACCCATTCGTACACTCTATGCGATCGAATATTTCTTACACACATGAGTTTTATACAAGGTATCGAACTTATGAATCTATTTTCTTTGTGATTTTGTGGTTAGTCTTTGAATCTAGAAAGAATACAGAAATAGGCTAAGAATTCACTTCGAATGAAGAAATTTAGAATATTGTTTCCTGATATCTCAATTGGTCAAATTAAAAATAAAGTGTATCCTTTCGATGAATGATCGAAAGAACCACTTTAAGTAATGAATATTATTCAGATTTTGAGACGAAAGAACTCCTTTGCTATCAAAATATCCAATATTTCGAAAAAATTTCACTGATTACCCATAGTCAGGAATAGAATAATTGAGGGAAAGATATTAGGATGATCAAAAAAAAATGACTGGCAAGGGATAAATTGGCTAGTTCTCAGTATTTAATTAAGAAATCCAATTGTTGGTCATTAAAGAATACAAAAGAAAGAATTTCAAATTTACAAGATACGATCTATCTGGATCTAAAGTGTCAATTCCAACAAATATTGAACTAAAAAAAATTCTTGCTTTCGAAATGGTTTGCCGTCTGAGATGAATCTATTATTTCGATTTGTTATTTGTTATTGAATTGCGTGCGCATAAAGACCATAAAACGCATAAAGACCATAAAAAGAGTTTCGTTTTATGGTTCTTTCATATACGTTTTCTTTAATTGAATGAACGTTCTGATTCTCAATTTATCAAAATACTTCAATTGGTACACGCAAGAAATAGGCTAATTCAGCAGCCTTTTGTTCAATTTCTCGTGGAGTCAAATTCTCATCAGTACGGGTCAAGGGAATGGACCCCTGGCCTCGGATGTCCATATAAAGAACACGACGAGCATAAATACCCTCTTTAACTTCTATTCTAACGGACTGAATATCTTTTATAAGGAATCGGAGGAATATGCGACGATTTTTTCCCGGAAATCCCCAACGAAAAATACAGACTATTCCTTCCTTTCTATCGAATCGATCATAACCACTACCTACATTCCAGGAAATTGTGCACCACAAATAAGAGCTAATAAAGAGACCCGCAATTCCGTAGAAAGACATCACGATTCCTTGTGGAAAAAAAATGATTTGCTGAGGCGGAAAAAAAGATAGCAAATTTCTACCAAGATAACTGGAAGTTCCAACTAATAAGAAGCCTAATGAACCTAAAAAAAGGATCAAGGCCCAGCAGAAATTACTTATTTTTCGAGACCCCGTTATAAGTTCTATCCATATATCGTCTGATCGCCAAGTCATACTTTACTCGATTGCATTTTATTGGAATTGAGATAATACCCCAGAGAAATTTGACTTTACTTTTTTGTTTCCGAAGTAACTCTCATCAACTAGCACTAGTTTGAGGTGAACTAGCACTAGTTTGATGTCAACCTTTAGGAGTAATTCATCAAATTGGTTAAATCTAAAATAATAACATACTCTTTATTTAATACGATCCCACTATACATATCGATATACATATAGATTCACCGACTACATTTCAGCCATCCAGAGATCCTGATCTATTTGAAAATTGCTAGAATTGATATATCCATATATCATGTTTCTGCGGGCATAAGAGTTTTTTCCTTTATGTTCGGTGGAAATCACATGTTATACTATATTCCAATAAATAGATATCCGTGTTATGATACAAGTCCACGTTTTCAAAAAAAAAATGGATGAGATTGGGTCCCAGCGGATCTAAACAATCTTGTTTTTTTGAACATGAAGAAATAAAGAAGCCATTGCAATTGCCGGAAAGACTAGGCCTACTAACGGCACAAAAATAGATGGAAGGTTCAAATTTGTCATAGAAGGGGTACCTCGATTTACTATTTGTATCTGTTATTATGTTATTATATAAATAAAGATATCTTGTAATAATTATAATTAAATTAAGAATTTGAATTCTAATTAGATAATATTTATTATTAATAGAATTTGAAGAATTTAAAATTCTTAGTATAGATCGAAGTATCGATATATCTAAATCTAACTGAGTACGTATAATAAGAATAAGTGCAAAGAATGTAGAACTGTAGAACTAAATAAATGGACTTATTCATCTCCTCCATGAGAAAGATATGTATGATAATGATAATAAACTTTATTATTTTTCTTCATTTCTTTGTCTTTTGTTCTTGTCTTCTAATTTTCTAAAAATAGATAAAGAGTTTTTTACCGATTATCGAAGGATTCGTTCGAATCCGACCCAACATGGATTTTTAGCTAAAATGGTTTTTCGGTAGATAGAGAAAGATACAAAACTCTATTATCTATATTGAAATTTCAAATTATATACCTAAGACAAGACCAAATTCGTTTTATTTTACTAATTTCACGAACGGAAGAACTCACTCTTGGTGATAAAGTGATAAAGGTTTCTTGATTCGTAATCAGGAATATAGGTCAAAAAAAGAGTTATCCTCAACTTTCGTTTTGATTCTTTCTACAATTCGATCTTCTATCACCAAAGAAAAGGCCATTATTATCTTATTTACTTTGATTCCGATAAACTAACTACTTTTTGCTACAAACACAAAAAAAATAATTGAACTTAGTGCTCTACTTGATTTTGCTTGACTTTTGATTCAAAGGAAAAAAGGCGTGGAGCTTAAATAACTCACTCAGAACGCTTTTTAAAAGATTACGTGGTACAATTAGGTCGAATAAACCCTTCTGGAATAAGTATTCAGCTGCTTGTGAACCTTCGGGTACTGTTTTATTCAATGTTTGTTCAATTACTCTTTTACCTGCAAATGCAATGTAGGCATTGGGTTCGGCAATAATGATATCCCCCAACATACCAAAACTAGCTGTCACTCCACCAGTTGTCGGAGATGTAAGGATTGATACATAAAATAATTTTTTATTTAATTGATAATCATATAAAGCAGACGATATTTTAGCCATTTGCATCAAGCTCAAACTTCCTTCCTGCATGCGCGCCCCCCCAGAAGCACACACTATAATAAGAGGTAAATTTTGATTGGCAGCGTGTTCAATCAAACGGGTGATTTTCTCTCCGACTACGGATCCCATACTACCCCCCATAAACTGAAAATCCATAACCCCAATTGCTACGGGAATGCCGTTTAGTTGGCCTATGCCTGTTTGAACAGCCTCGGTTAATC